GCTCATCGTACATCGTGAATAACCAAATTCCAATTGAAATGAAATTTTGAGGAGGAATCAATGAAAATCTTTAGGAGGAATCAATGAAAGGGCATCAATTCAAATCCTGGATCTTCGAATTGAGAGAGCTATTGAGAAAGATCAAGAATTCTCACTATTTCTTAGATTCATGGATCAAATTCGATTCAGTGGGACCTTTCACTCACATTTTTTTCCACCAAGAACGTTTTATGAAACTCTTTGACCCCCGAATTTGGAGTATCCTACTTTCACGTTTTTCACAGGGTTCAACAAGCAATCGATATTTCACGATCAAAGGTGTAGTACTGCTTGTAGTAGCGGTCCTTATATCTCGTATTAACAATCGAAAGATGGTCGAAAGAAAAAATCTCTATTTGATGGGGCTTCTTCCTATACCTATGAATTCCATTGGACCCAGAAATGAGACATTGGAAGAATCTTTTTGGTCTTCCAATATCAATAGGTTGATTGTTTCGCTCCTGTATCTTCCAAAAGGGAAAAAGATTTCTGAGAGTTGTTTCATGGATCCGCAAGAGAGTACTTGGGTTCTCCCAATAAATAAAAAATGTATCATGCCTGAATCTAACCGGGGTTCGCGGTGGTGGAGGAACCGGATCGGAAAAAATAGGGATTCTAGTTGTAAGATATCTAATGAAACCGTAGCTGGAATTGAGATCTCATTCAAAGAGAAAGATAGCAAATATCTGGAGTTTCTTTTTTTATCCTATACGGATGATCGGATCCGCAAGGACCATGATTGGGAATTGTTTGATCGTCTTTCTCCGAGGAAGAAGCGAAACATAATCAACTTGAATTCGGGACAGCTATTTGAAATCTTAGGGAAAGACTTGATTTGTTATCTCATGTCTGCTTTTCGTGAAAAAAGACCAATTGAAGGGGAGGGTTTCTTCAAACAAGAAGGAGCTGAGGCAACCATTCAATCAAATGATATTGAGCATGTTTCCCATCTCTTCTCGAGAAACAAGTGGGGTATTTCTTTGCAAAATGGTGCTCAATTTCATATGTGGCAATTCCGCCAAGATCTCTTCGTTAGTTGGGGGAAGAATCGGCACGAATCGGATTTTTTGAGGAACGTATCGAGAGAGAATTTGATTTGGTTAGACAATGTGTGGTTGGTAAACAAGGATCGGTTTTTTAGCAAGGTACGGAATGTATTGTCAAATATTCAATATGATTTCACAAGATCTATTTTCGTTCAAGTAACGGATTCTAGCCAATTGAAGGGATCTTCTGATCAATCCAGAGATCATTTCGATTTCATTAGAAATGAGGATTCAGAATATCACACATTGATCGATCAAACAGGGATTCCGCAACTAAAAGAAAGATCGATTCTTTGGGATTGGGATCCTTCCTTTCTTCAAACGGAACGAACAGAGATAGAATCAGATCGATTCCCGAAATGTTTTGGATCTTCCTCAATGTCCCGGCTATTCGCGGAACGTGAGAAGCAGATGAATAATCATCTGCTTCCGGAAGAAATCGAAGAATTTCTTGGGAATCCTACAAGATCAATTCGTTCTTTTTTCTCTGACAGATGGCCAGAACTTCATCTGGGTTCGAATCCTACTGAGAAGTCCACTAGAGATCAGAAATTTTTGAAGAAAAAACAAGATGTTTCTTTTGTCCCTTCCAGGCGATCGGAAAATAAAGAAATGGTTGATATATTCAAGATAATTACGTATTTACAAAATACCGTCTCAATTCATCCTATTTCATCAGATCCGGGATGTGATATGGTTCCGAAGGATGAACCGGATATGGACAGTTCCAATAAGATTTCATTCTTGAACAAAAATCCATTTTTTGATTTATTTCATCTATTCCATGACCGGAACAGGGGGGGATACACGTTACACCACGATTTTGAATCAGAAGAGAGATTTCAAGAAATGGCAGATCTATTCACTCTATCAATAACCGAGCCGGATCTGGTGTATCATAGGGGATTTGTCTTTTCTATTGATTCCTACGGGTTGGATCAAAAAAAATTCTTGAATGAGGTATTCAACTCCAGAGATGAATCGAAAAAGAAATCTTTATTGGTTCTACCTCCTCTTTTTTATGAAGAGAATGAATCTTTTTATCGAAGGATCAGAAAAAAATCGGTCCGGATCTACTGCGGGAATGATTTGGAAGATCCAAAGCTAAAAACAGCGGTATTTGCTAGCAACAACATAATGGAGGCAGTCAATCAATATAGATTGATCCGAAATCTGATTCAAATCCAATATAGCACCTATGGGTACATAAGAAATGTATCGAATCGATTCTTTTTAATGAATAGATCCGATCGCAACTTCGAATATGGAATTCAAAGGGATCAAATAGGAAATGATACTCTGAATCATATAACTATAATGAAATATACGATCCACCAACATTTATCGAATTTGAAAAAGAGTCAGAAGAAATGGTTTGCTCCTCTTATTTCTCGAACCGAGAGATCCATGAATCG